GTTGAATAAAAATTCGATTGACCTTTTGATATAATTGCTATGCTTAGTGTGTGACTCGTTGGTTTTTTTAGGGTTGGGATTAAAAAAAGACCAGCCCCGTAGTATGAAAACTAACTCATCATTTCGTATTATCTGGATCTAAAGAAGCAGTCAAGATATGCTAAATCAATCATATCTTTGTAGCAACTGAAATTTTTTTTTGACTAAACTTTAATTTAAATTCTAAGTTTAAATCAAAATAAAGACGAAAGGTGTGGATAAATGGAAGGACGAGAGAAAGAGAGAAAAAGAATATTAATGATATAGAATTCCAATATGTTATGTAAGGTCTATGAGTCATCTCAAAAAACAGTGTAATAAAGCATCAATACTAAATTGATTCATCCATAATAAAATAGTTAATGAATCCTTCTTATAGAATATAAGAAAAAAGAAAGAGCTTGGAGCCAATAAAGACTAAGAAGGTTGACTCAAGAATAAATTGGATTAAGAGCTCCGTTGTAGAATTCTGACCTAACCATTAAATACGAAGCGGTGGGAACGACGAAAGCTGTGAATGCAAAAGATTTTATTGAACAAAACAAATGAATCTTGCCGATTCACTAGTCAGGATGGCGAAATGAACCAGAAAAAATTAATCTATTCTGAGCAGTCACGAACAAGCTCTACGACTGAAATAGAAATTGCAAGAGTAAATATTCGCCCGCGAAAACTTTTTTTTATTGTTAAACTTGGATAAAGGACAAAAGAAAATAAAGATTTATTAGAACGTTAGAAAAAACTATTATTTAGAAAATTTTTTCGAAAAATGTTCTAATATCTATTAAAATTCTTTGAATTTTGAATCCTTTTATTCGCGAGGAGCTGTATGAGAAGAAACTCTCACGTCCAGTTCTGTAGTAGAGATGGAATTTCGAAGCAACCATCAACTATAACCCCAAAAGAACTAGATTCCGTAAACAACATAGAGGAAGAATGAAGGGAATATCTTATCGAGGTAATCATATTTGTTTCGGTAAATATGCTCTTCAGGCACTTGAACCTGCTTGGATCACATCTAGACAAATCGAAGCAGGCCGACGCGCAATGACACGAAATGCACGCCGTGGTGGAAAAATATGGGTTCGTATATTTCCAGACAAACCAGTTACAGTAAGACCTGCTGAAACACGTATGGGTTCGGGGAAAGGATCCCCTGAATATTGGGTAGCTGTTGTTAAACCAGGACGAATACTATATGAAATGGGTGGAGTAACCGAAAATATAGCCAAAAGGGCTATTTTAATAGCAGCATCAAAAATGCCTATACGAACTCAATTTATTATTTCGGGATAAAAGTGTAGAACCAACAGAAATGAATCTTGGGGATGGGATGAAACAAAACCGCAGGTTTCTTTTTTTGGACAAAAAATATTTCTTTTATTTTCTTTATCCTTTGCATTGTAAGAATAGACTAAAAAATTGATATGATTCAACCTCAAACCCATTTAAATGTAGCGGATAACAGCGGGGCTCGAGAATTGATGTGTATTCGAATCATAGGAGCTAGTAATCGTAGATATGCTCATATTGGTGACATTATTGTTGCTGTGATCAAAGAAGCAGTACCGAACATGCCCTTACAAAAATCAGAAGTAGTCAGAGCTGTAATTGTTCGTACTTGTAAAGAACTTAAACGCGACAGCGGTATGATAATACGATATGATGACAATGCTGCAGTTGTGATTGATCAAGAAGGAAATCCAAAAGGAACTCGAATTTTTGGTGCAATCCCCCGGGAATTGAGACAATTAAATTTTACTAAAATAGTTTCATTAGCTCCCGAGGTTTTATAAAATAAAAGAGGATCATGATTTCTTTGGGTTTTTCACAGAAATAGATTAAGAACTAGATTAATTCGTAGCTTGTGTCTCACGCATATACCTTGAAAAATTCATATTCATAAACCAATAAAAAAAAAAAAGAAAAACATGTTGATTATATCCAATTTTGAAGCACCAATAATTTTAGTTCATCATGGGTAGAGACACTATTGCTGAGATAATAACCTCTATACGAAATGCTGATATGGATAGAAAAAGAGTTGTTCGCATAGTATCTACTAATATTACCGAAAATATTGTTAAAATACTTTTCCGGGAAGGTTTTATTGAAAACGTTAGAAAACATCGAGAAAAAAACAAAGATTTTTTGGTTTTAACCCTGCGACATAGAAGGAATAAGAAAAGACCCTATAGAAATTTTTTAAATTTAAAACGGATCAGTCGACCCGGTCTACGAATCTATTCTAATTCTCAACGAATTCCTAGAATTTTAGGTGGTATGGGGATTGTAATTCTTTCTACTTCTCGAGGTATAATGACAGACCGGGAGGCTCGACTAGAAGGAATCGGCGGAGAAATTTTGTGTTATATATGGTAATTCTTTTAATATCCAAATGGGATCCGAAACCTCTTCCTATTTGTAAAAAAGAAAAGAAAGGAGGTGAGTTGTCTAATAT